CCTATTATTAAATTAATATATTGTATTGAATTAAATACATATTAGTTAATTAAATATTAAATAATATGAGACTCGAAATGAAAGTACCCTTCTCGCATACATTCCCCATTACGTTGTCGGAACAAAAATATTGCATGTATCAATATGGATGGAAATATTTAGTACATGAAATAGCGATTTGCTAGATATATAAATAGATATATAAGATATAACTAATAAAACGGATCTTGTGTTCTGGAATTGGAATCAAAGAAAGATATTTTAAATGGCTCGTATGTTGTGACTTGGAATAAATGTTTCTCGGTAAAGGAAGGGAATAGTAATTTATTCATTCCTAATTTATTCCTATAGAACGTCTAGGAACAAGAAGATTAAATCGGATATATCGACAGATTCCCGCGTAGTCCAAAGAAAAAAAAGATCCAATTTCATCTCTATCGAATTTTAATATCAGAATAGTGGATATAATTATGATGCAATGGGTTAGGTCCACTTACTTTTTATTTTGTTGATTTCTAATCGATTTAATTGGAATAATGGAAAATAGGAAAGGAATAGTAATATTTGAAGATTTAACGAGACGACTTATCCTTACATTCATTATAATATTTAATATAATATTTATAATAATTATATTATTTATTTAATAATAAATAATATATTTTTTATTTAATAATATATTTAATTTATTAAAATAGCAAATTTATAACCATACTATAATTAATTATAATGTTATAATTTTTATTATATATTAAAATATTAAATTATACGGTTTGTTACTTTTTTTTTATTACTTTATTACAAAGATCAACAATATCTTTATTCGCACTTCAAATATGAATACTACTGCCGGAGTTTTATGATTTATGAAAAAATCAAAGCCCCTTATCGGATTTGAACCGATGACTTACGCCTTACCATGGCGTTACTCTACCACTGAGTTAAAAGGGCTTGTTTGATCCAATTCCTGAATAAAGACACTATGAGTTTAGTATATATACTTATTATAATAGATGTACATAGATATATCTTATAATAAGTATAAGGGTTCATTCAGGAATGAAAAATTTTCTTTATCCAGTAAAAGTAAATTAAATAATTTAATATAATTTAATATAGAGTATATAATATAGGTAAAATAAAACGGTTTATTGATATTGGATTTGATAAATATCAATACAATGAATTGTTTCAAGACTATCCTAATTGACATCATAACTAAATTCATTTGAGTGATACATGTATCCACTAATTTAACATAGATCCAAGATATTTCATTGAATCATTGATAAAGAGATTCGGATAAAGAGATTCGGCGTGGCCTTTGAACCAAACTTTTATCGAAAAAAATTGTATAGAAAGAATCGTGAAAGACGGAAAGATCCTTCGTATCGAGTCATACCATTCCATTATATTGACAATTTTAAAAAACTATTCATACTATGAACATAGTATGATGGCGGTCGTGCAAGTCTGCCCCCATCGTCTAGCGGTTCAGGACATCTCTCTTTCAAGGAGGCAGCGGGGATTCGACTTCCCCTGGGGGTAGGGTACTACGAAAGGAAGTTGATCGTGGATTATCAATAAGCCTGGAATTGATTCTTCCTGGGTCGATGCCCGAGCGGTTAATGGGGACGGACTGTAAATTCGTTGGCAATATGTCTACGCTGGTTCAAATCCAGCTCGGCCCAATAATTTGCCGATCCGCCATGAAATGATATAATATAACCCATTTGTTGCTCTCCAAAAATGCCCGATCCCCCAATCCCAATACGGAAGAAATCCATTTTATGATATATCTATACCACTATTTATTTACTCTCTTTTTACAAGAAATTCTGATCTTGCTAATGATCTAGATTCATATCAGGATCCGTAACTATAAAGTAAAGTTTAAGGAAAAGAGTAAATAAAAAAAAACTTTTTTGATTGAACGAGTGATTATCCAATTGATTTGGCAATAACGAAAGGATTACTAGTAATACCGGCTGCTCTCACTAAAGTACATATACATATGGGTATCGATATATCACACTCGCAGCTCTGTTACAACACGCCAATTCTAATCGAAATTGAAAGGGTTAGAATGAAATCATAAAAATATGTATACTTTATTTTATTATGGTATTTACTTGGGATTGTAGTTCAATTGGTCAGAGCACCGCCCTGTCAAGGCGGAAGCTGCGGGTTCGAGCCCCGTCAGTCCCGACGAATCCAAATCCAATAAAAAACTATATCAATTCATCTCTCTATTTTTTGTGAAAAGAAGTCCAAATAACATAATTTCATTCCCAACAGCGATCCCTCTTCTTTTTTTCTTTTTCGTTTCACATTTATCATCAACCAAATGGGGGAATTTCCATTTCTTCGACTAGTACCGATTCGATTGATGGGAGAGAGGCATATGTGGATTAGTACAATTATTATATTATTAGCATCAGATTCAGGATTCCACGGGATACCGTACTGTACTGGGTCTGGCTTTTTCAATTACTCCCGATCTGTGAAATATGAAATAGAGTAGAGTATTGTATGTTTCCCGGGAGTACATACATAAATGGAATTTGTACAATATAAAATAAATTGAACATAGTTACTGTGTATAGAATAGTATAGAATACTTTTTTTTTAAGATTAAAATAAAAGTATATCCTTTTCGGGCCCTATTTTGTGTAACCTCAATTTCAAATTTTACTAATTTGAAATAATCTATCTCATTCAAATTTCGCATTGAGCTTTTGATATATGCGTCCCATTACTAATCCAATGAAAGAGGATATTTAAAAAATAAAGATCAAACAAGGATCACTTTTTTATTAGCGAGGTAATGAATTTTTTTTTTTTGTTTATTTTATAAGGGTTTTTCCTTGAAAGAACAAACTTTTTAAATTTATATATAAATATATAAAAAAATAGTTAATTTGATGGAATATTCGATTTTTTTATACCGGAATTTGTACTCGTCTTTATCATACTTCTTTTGTTTTCCAAGAAGATTGGATCATTAAAAAAAGGAGGTTATAACTTAGCTCCTTCCTTTTTTTTCATTGAGCTTCTATTGTTTGTTGGGGTTTGTTTAGAACCAATGGTAAGTGGAAAGGCGGTTAGATGATACTTCATCAGATGATTGTACAAAGAGGGCGGTAGGTTATAGAAAAGAAAGAATGGAAAAGAATGATAAATAAATAAAGGAATTATTGATTGTATCGGGAATCAAATTTTGAGTTCAGTATGGATAAAAGATCGTCCTATGTTATACTATTCAATTCTTGACGATGAATCGATTTGATAGCTCCGATATTGTTATTCATGATATTGATCCGATTCGATATCATCGAGATGTAATGCATCCCATTGAATTTACAGGCGAAAGATTTATTATCTCTATGGGATTAACTCCCGAGTTATTGCGAATTAAAGAAAAATTAAACAATGAGATTATGGAAGTAAATATTCTCGCATTTATTGCTACTGCACTGTTTATTCTAGTTCCTACTGCTTTTTTACTTATAATATACGTAAAAACAGTCAGCCAAGGTGATTAATTTGAATTAAACTTGATTTTTTATTTCTTATCAATAATTGCAGAGAAGAAAAGGATAAAAATTTCGCGTCTTAAATGAAATGGGCAGACTAGAATCAGTCGTATTCTATGAGATACGATAGTATGGTAGAAAGATTCAGATATTTCTTTCTACCATACTATCTAGTATTGTTATTGTAGTGTATAAAGTTGTATTGTAATGCGGGTTAATTTAATATAGATTAATATAGATCAATCTACAATAGTATCATCATATTCCTTTTCTATATATATAGAAATCTATTTAATTACGTATATATAATATATATAGTGATAATGTATATTATATAGTATCCCAATTCTATTTCTTTGCTTTATCTATTTGTATTTAATTTGTGTTGATTTCAATTAAATTAATTTGAAATAATCGAAAGCGACTTTTACGATTAGAATTCCTAGATTTCTGATTATTTTCAATATGAATCCCGATCGAAAGAATCAATGACTTCTTCGTCGGAATGCTAACTAAAAGATTATTTTATTATACCTATCGAAGAAGTCATTGATTGAGGAGTTGACAAATGATCCATGGGAACTTCTTCGGATTTCGAAAAGGATTAGTAAAACCCGTCGACTTTTAACGTTTGAACCATGATATGAAATGGGTTCAATAAAACAAGCAAAACATAAATAAAATTTCTAAAATAGTAAAACTAAAACAAGCGGCGCAATATGTGACTCGCCCAAGACAATATTTTAGGATGTGCAGTATCTCGTTGGACAACTACTATGTTGTTTCCCAATGTGTATCCACGTAATGGAATAACCGAATTGTTTTCTCTTTGATCTTTGAACAGTAAAGAGGTAAACAAAATAAAAAAAAGTTCCGTTCTTCCTCATGGTCCATATCTAACTTTGGTAAGAGTCAGTTCATCGAAATAGAAAATTTATGAAGAATTCAGTTGGAATAAATTTCCTACCATTTGTATTCCTTTTACTTTTTTTACTTTCAAAATACGAACACGGAAATAATTGAAATATTTCTTTGATTGAAAGAGTATTCTTCATATATATTTATTATTCATAGAATACATTACTCAACTAAAATCCAAGAGAATTTCGAAATGAAGATATTTTGCATTTCTATTTCAATTTAAAAATAAAATTTTAAATTGAAATAGTGAAATTTTAAATAAAAAAAACTTTGCCGAACGATCTATAAAAAAAAGTGATACTGTTTAGTTCCTAAACTCAATTAGTAGTACTTCTAGAGTCCACTCCTTCCCCATACTACTAGTGAAAGGGAAAACGTAAAGACTACCATTAAAGCAGCCCAAGCGAGATTTACTATATCCATGTGAATTATGTCCTCTATCTCTATGAAGGAATTATTCAATTATTGTTCACTAATAAATAATAGGGGAATCACTGGCGCAGAGTCAAAAAGTTATTCTGACCCAACACCGTTGATGAAACA